CCCAAGTCAATTCGCGAGGTTTTTTAAATCCACCTGTGAGATACACACGAAATACGTGTAGGATCATCATTAGCACCATCATACTTGCTGACCATCGATGAACTGATCGGATTAACCAACCAAAGTTGGCTTCAGTCATTATGTATTGAACAGAGGCAAAAGCCTCTGTAACGGTCGGACGATAGTAAAAAGTCATAGCAAAACCGGTAGCTACTTGTACTAAAAAACAAGTAAGTGTGATCCCTCCTAGACAATAAAATATGTTGACATGAGGAGGAACATATTTACTAGTTATATCATCTGCAATCGCCTGAATCTCGAGACGCTCCTCGAACCAATCATATACTTTATTGAGATAGGTAAACCAAAGAGACTCCCCCTCTGAGAACCGTATATGAGAATTTCATCTCGTACGGCTCAAGCAAAAACACCCAAATAGTGGTTGCAACGGATATGGAATAGAAAGTTTGAAACTTCTTAGCCACTTGATTCAATCGTCCCTGAAGATACGAAGCGAAGGAACCAAAATCCGGAATCTCTTCTTTGTGATGATAATGCCAAAATATCAAGTTGGCTCATTCGTCTTTATGTTGATCGTTATAGGCCTCTTGAATCTTCTCTTCCCCTATTTATTTTATTTTGGATTTGTTGTTTTTGTTTGTGCGTAATACGGATTTACTATATGTTTTGTTTACTATTGATAGGAATTCTCTTGTGGAGACCCTATGAATCGATTGAAACCTCAGATTCATACTAGAACCACGATGATTCAATAAAGCGCCCAAGCTAAGCCCAAAGGTTCTCTGAGTAAGAACCATTTGATCATCACTTATTCAATGAATGGATGGAATCACTAAAAATCCATAGAAACATTGGTCCTTCGGTCAAAATAAGCATAATTCTGAAGGAAGAAAAATCGTTCGATTTATGACTCGTTGTTTGAAAATTTGTTGGAGTCCGGTTGCGAGGTCTGAATAGTAGGTATGAATCATAGTTCAAATATTTCTTGATCTATTCCATATATTCCGTGCTCCGGATACTAGAATGAATATCCGACGAGGTAGAACCATCTCTATCGAGATGACAGACCTATTCTCTGTACTATCAATAGGATCAATTATAACAAGTCACACACTCATATTCCGGAAATACCGAAACAACGGAATTCCACGGTCGAACTACCAGAATGGCCTAGAAATCCGAGTCCTAAGTGATTCATTTTGGATTGAAAAGCTAGGACTTCATGGTTCTTATGGGACCTAACTCATTGAAATTCCATCCAGTAAAACGGAAGAATTATAAATCTCCAAAATAATAGATAGGAATATCGCAAATAGAGCCATTGCGACACCCATGAAGGGGGTAGTTCCCCATCCAGGAGCCACTTTACCATATTCCGAATTCAATGGTTTCAATAAATCCCCTGTAATAGTTCGTCTTGGCCCAGATCTAGAACTACCCTCAACGGTTTGTGTAGCCATAAATCCTATTGCATTGGTTGAGATCTGTTGACTTTGTATACTATTTCGTTGTAAATAAACGATCTTATCGTAGCGTAGATCGATCGTGGTCTTGAAATTATCTAATAATGGAAACAGCAACCCTAGTCGCCATCTCCATATCTGGTTCACTTGTAAGCTTTACTGGGTACGCCTTATATACCGCTTTTGGGCAACCCTCTCAACAACTAAGAGATCCATTCGAGGAACACGGGGACTAGTTGAAATAATGAACCTCCCATATTGGGGGGCTCATTACTTCAATTGAGATAATGAAAAATCATTTCATCTTTTTAGTCGGAACCTTAGGCGGTTCTCGAAAAAAGATAGCGAAAAAAATGATCCCTAAAGTCGAGACTAACAGGAATGTATAAACCAATGCTTCCATAGATTCGATCGTGGTTTACAATTATAGCTTCCACACCTATTCATTTGGGATCATTTCCCAGATAAAGAAAGGGCAAGAGTCAAAGAAAAGGCGATGATGAAAATCAAGATTTCTCCAATCCCTTATGTCAAATCAAAAAAAAATCAAATAGAGGCGAAAGATACCAGAGCAATGTTGTATCAGACTACTTGTCTCTTTGTAGTTGGATCTCCAAGTTTTTGGAATGCCCCAAATTCCACTTGAGCATCCAAATCTGGGTCAATACCAGCAAAAACATCTCTGAACAAGGTTCTAGCGCCATGCCAAATGTGTCCGAAAAAGAAGAGCAAAGCAAACGTAGCATGTCCAAAAGTGAACCAACCTCTTGGACTGCTACGAAAAACACCATCGGATTTCAAAGTAGCACGATCTAATTCAAAAATTTCACCCAATTGGGCACGTCTAGCATATTTTTTCACAGTAGCGGGATCACTATAACTGACTCCATTGAGTTCGCCACCATAGAACTCAACAGTTACACCTACCTGTTCGACACTATACTTTGATTCCGCCCTTCTAAAAGGAACATCGGCTCTCACAATTCCGTCTCCGTCTACCAAAACTACTGGAAATGTTTCAAAAAAAGTAGGCATACGACGTACAAAAAGCTCATGCCCTTCTTTATCTCTAAAGATGGGGTGTCCTAACCATCCAACAGCTATTCCATCCCCGTTATCCATTGAGCCTGCTCTGAATAATCCCCCTTTCGCCGGATTATTACCGATGTAATCATAAAAAGCTAATTTTTCGGGAATTTTAGACCAAGCTTCCGACAAACTCAGATTTTCGGCTAGCCCGGCACCAACCCTTCGATATATTTCTTGCTGGAAGTATCCCTGATCCCACTGATAACGAGTGGGACCAAATAATTCGATCGGGGTAGTTGCTGAACCATACCACATAGTTCCAGCAACAACGAAAGCTGCAAAAAAGACAGCAGCGATACTACTGGAAAGGACCGTTTCAATATTGCCCATACGTAATCCTTTGTATAGACGTTGGGGCGGGCGGACACTAAGATGGAATAGACCCGCTAATATGCCCAATGTCCCCGCTGCAATATGATGAGAGGCTATTCCCCCCGGAACAAAAGGATCAAAACCTTCCGCGCCCCACGCTGGATTTACAGATTGTACTTTTCCGGTTAGGCCATAAGGATCGGACACCCATATTCCAGGACCATACAAGCCTGTTACATGAAATGCGCCAAACCCAAAGCAAGCCACCCCTGAGAGAAATAAATGAATTCCAAAGATCTTGGGCAAATCCAAAGAGGGTTTTCCCGTACGTTCATCACAGAATATTTCTAGGTCCCAATACACCCAATGCCAGATAGCTGCTAAGAAGCACAAGCCAGAAAATACAATATGTGCCCCGGCCACACCTTCGTAACTCCAAATACCCGGATTCGTTATAGTTCCTCCTGTGATACTCCAACCACCCCATGAATTGTTTATTCCTAAACGAGTCATGAAAGGGATAACGAACATACCTTGTCTCCACATTGGATCAAGAACGGGGTCAGAGGGATCAAAAACTGCTAATTCGTATAAAGCCATCGAACCGGCCCAACCAGAAACTAGAGCTGTATGCATTATATGGACAGAAAGCAACCGACCGGGATCATTCAATACGACGGTATGAACACGATACCAAGGTAAACCCATGGAAATACCCCTTTATCAAAGAAAAAATAGACACTATGTAACTTTATCGCATTGGAAAAGACTATGCTATGGACCTCACCTTTTCAGTGGATTATCCCGAAGCAAGGGTTAATATTTATTCCGTTCCGTTGGTAATAATTGAACAATTCTGTTCGTAGGAACAAAGAGAAGCAGATCTATTCTATACCCAATAAGTACCAATACGCAATGGGGGCTGGTCCCATTTTTTGTGAGCGAATGCATAGATACTTGTTCATCATTCAAACGATCCATTCGTAAGAATTTTTCTTTATTCATTCTGTCTTCCTCCATGAACCTTCGAATCTATTGATAAAATACGATAAACGGCAATATTATGAAGACAATAAACCCGTTGTTACGTTTCCACATCAAAGTGAAGTATAGTACTTAACCTCTTTTTCTTTAATTTAATGCCCATTGGTGTTCCAAAAGTACCTTTTCGGAGTCCTGGAGAGGAAGATGCAGTTTGGGTTGACGTATAGTGCGACTTGTCAGACATATTGGGTCATATGGGATTTCCCCGTTCTCTCCCCCGATGGAGATATCCTCTCTTTCGCCCAAGAAAGATTGATTGAACCATCAATAATTCGGAGCGTGAAGTGCAATTAGATCAATTTATTGGGGGATCCATATTATCAATTAGAAGAATTTATGGTTGGCTTGGACCAATAAAATGAAGTATACAGGCTCCGTTCAGAAAATACCAAATTGGTAATCTATGTATGATTACCACTCGTATCATAAATGATTCCTTTATACCATATGAGTGATCTCATACTGCCAATCAATGGAGTAATATGATGAATACATCATATATTGGGCGGAAGACATGAAACGAATTGAAAAAAAAAAAAGAAGTCGTAGCAAAAAGAAGTGGTACTGAGATTATTTGTCCTATATGTGCAAATAGAATTCGGGCAGATCTTTACCCGGAGTAGAGCATAAACCTAAAAGAATTGAAGAGGCCCATTCAGGAACAAGAAAATTACATCGTGATTTGGATCTCGATGAAACAATACATCAATGAGAGGTTAGTTCGATAAGTTCAGTGAATTCTAGGGAAGCAAGTCAAGTCAAAACTCATGTTTCTTGAAAAATGGAAGAAAAAGCCCCTTCGTTAGGAAAAACCCTGCTACGAAAAGAGAAAAGGGCTGGAATCGACACATTGATTCTTTTTTTGTTTCGCAATTTTTATTTTTTGAACCGTATGCATCCAAAGGTGCGTGTACGGTTCCTAAAGGATACAATTTTGTCCTAATCAACCGACTTTATCGAGAAAGATTACTTTTTTTAGGCCAAGAGGTTGATAGCGAGATCTCGAATCAACTTGTTGGTCTCATGGTATATCTCAGCATAGAGGATGATACCAGGGATCTTTATTTGTTTATAAACTCTCCCGGCGGATGGGTAATACCAGGAATATCTATTTATGATACTATGCAATTTGTGCCACCAGATGTGCATACAATATGCATGGGATTAGCCGCTTCAATGGGATCTTTCATCCTGGTCGGAGGAGAAATTACCAAACGTCTAGCATTCCCTCACGCTTGGCGCCAATGAGTTTTTTATTTGAGAGAAAAAGAAGACTATGCCTTCGCCATATGGAATATAAATAATAAGTAATAATAGCATGGCATTTCGAGTTCGATATGAGCAAACCATTCTCGTTTTTTCATAACATGAGATTATGTATCGAGATAGTAGTATGAAACAAAGGTTATTTCCGATTTGATCTTATGTATCGGGGTTCCATTTCAGCGTCACAAACCTTTTTGCTTCCACACCAGAAGTCTCTTTCCGATATTTATGTTATGAAAGAGTATGAAAAAAAAAAAGATTCTTTTTTCCTTATTTGATCGGATCAAAAAGAAACTTTGGGATTGCTGAATCTCAGACGAGATAAATATATAAAGCAACGGAACCATCATAGTATTTTTTGACTCCTACGAAAGGAAGGATGGTAAATGGATCATTCAACGATCTGGGTCTGATGGATTCTATTTGTCTCTTTCTTTGATGGAAGGGAAAAAGAAATTCCATTGCAGAGCCGTATGCAATGCACAAAAGATGCCTGTACGGTTGTTCAATTCTATCTTTTTCTTCTTGTTTGTTATTCTTTATCCCTTCCTTTCGCCCGATCATGCGAGATAGAGGAATCGTTTATTATGTTATATCATCAGGGTTATGATCCACCAACCTGCTAGTTCTTTTTATGAGGCACCCACAGGAGAATTTATCCTGGAAGCGGAAGAACTACTGAAACTCCGCGAAATCCTCACAAGGGTTTATGTACAAAGAACGGGCAATCCTTTATGGGTTGTATCCGAAGACATGGAAAGAGATGTTTTTATGTCAGCAGCAGAAGCCCAAGCTCATGGCATTGTTGATCTTGTAGCGGTCGAAAATACCGGGGATTTCGCATAAATCCGTGATTCCATTTCGAATCATAATTCGAATGAACCGTGATTTGATCTTTTATCTTCTTACCCGGGTAAAATAAAATAGTAAATGGAAGTAATTCATAATCATCCGGTTAGGATCGATCTAAACCAGCCCATTCTGTATACGATTCAGCATGCCAACCATTAAACAACTTATTAGAAACACAAGACAGCCAATCAGAAATGTCACGAAATCCCCAGCTCTTCGAGGATGTCCTCAGCGTCGAGGAACATGTACTAGGGTGTATGTGCGACTCGTTCAGATCATGAGCTAGAACAAATGAGACGATTTTTCCAGTCTCAATGACCAGTACCAATGAATGGGATAGAATGGAAGAACTCCATTCACTATCTAAAAATAAAGATCTATCATATACCTCTATTGTGTATGGAATTTATGGTTTCCATTGGTGCAAATCCAATCACCTCGATTTGAGATGAAAAGCAATTCTCCATTGGTAGCAAATGGTTATCCATTAAGCGGGGGAAATGGTATTTAAGAAGCAGAAAGATTATGCTCCTACTCTTGCAAGAACGGACTAACAGGGTCAGCTACCTAGCCAACCTTCATACTTAAATGCCGTCACTGTATGAATAGATCTCATTGTGAAAAGACCTATTACTGGACAATTCATGGGTAGAGCCAAAGAGTGTGAACTGTACAAGTTACCAATAACATTGATTAAATGAGGGAAGGGGCTCCGGTGTATAGAGAGGGCCTCACCGTTTAAGAAGTAACCATAGAAACGATGGAAGCCACTATTTATTTATTTATCCATTTACATTTACTACCTATTTATTTTATACCTATTTTATACCAAATATCGGTAAAATTTCTTATTTTGAGGTGAAATAAATGCCTGGAAGAAATAAAAAATCGTGGTTGGGAAGGTCATAGTAGCAAAAGCCATTGGAATTTTTATTTTATACATCGGAAGAATCCGTTTTGTTATTAATAAACCAGGAGAGGGGAAAAGAATGACTGAAAGAAAAGAAATCGATTAGTTATTCATCAAAGTTTAATTTGATTCAATGACCAGAGTTAGACGAGGATATATAGCTCGGAGACGTCGAACAAAAATTCGTTTATTTGCATCAACCTTTCGAGGGGCCCATTCAAGACTTACTCGAACTACTACTCAACAGAAAATGAGAGCTTTGGTGTCCTCTCATCGGGATAGAGGCAGGCGAAAGAGAGATTTTCGTCGTTTGTGGATCACTCGGATAAATGCAGTAACTCGTGAGAATAGGGTATCCTATAGTTATAGTCGATTAATACATGATCTGTACAAGAGGCAGTTGCTTCTTAATCGTAAAATACCTGCACAAATAGCTATATCAAATAGGAATTGTCTTTACATGATTTCCAATGAGATCATCAAATAAGGAGATTGGAAGGAATTCACCGGAATGATTTAAACGGAGTTCCCCGGAGAATGACCTCCGGGAAGGTAGAGTAGAAATTAATATGATAAGATAAGTAGTAGGAATGAACGAACACGTTTCAAAAAAAAACAGATTTCTTCTTCTCCCATTCTTTTTTTTATTCTATTACGACGCAACAATAAAATCTCTCGGCTTTTTCGAACAAAAGATCAATCAATCTGATTTTTAATTCCAATTAGAGTTGTTTTGATTCAATTGAGGAGTAGGCCTATTTATTTCTGGTTCTAGGACCAGTAGTTCTAGGGATCGACTCGGTTTTCTCAAATTGTTTCTCATTATTAAGAAAAGGTAACGAAGATAAAATACGAGCTTGTTTTATAGCAATAGTAATTAATCGTTGTTGTTTCAAGGTCAATCTATTCACTCGTCTAGATAATATTTTTCCCTGTTCACTAATAAATTGACTAATTAAACTCATGTTTCTATAATCAATTCGATCCCCCGATCCAATTGGGGGCAAACGCCTACGAAAAGATCGCTTGGATTTACGAAAGAGTCGCTTGGATTTATCCATGGTTTATTCCTTATCTCTAAAATCCCATTTCTTCATTCATTTCGGATCCGACCGAAATAGGACTTGATTTGTTTATATATATATAATTTCTTCCTGTTCCTTGGAAGGATGGTACACGTGTTCCGTTCGATCTATTTCTTTATCTCCCCATGAATCGTATGCTTGTAACAATAAGGACAGAATTTTCTCAATTCCAATCGACTAGGTGTATTGTGTCGATTCTTTTGAGTAATATATCTGGAAGTGCCTCGCGATTCTTTATTAAAATCATTTCGGACACAACTGGTACATTGCAAAATAACTATTCCTCTGACATCTTTACCCTTGGCCATGAACCTCCTTTGGATTCACTCAATTCTTCTATTTTCGATCCGAACCGAAGAAGAAGAAAGGAACGAAAAATAAATAGAAAATAGGTTGCTAACTCGAAATACAATTATGAAAGATTTCGTTGCAATCATGCAATCAATAAAGTAATAAAATCATAAGTAATACAATTATTTCTAACTATTCATTATTCCTAATCCCAGCATTTCATTTACTATCTTATATGATCTCGAACAGCCTGCCCTAGAGCCCCATTTCTATTTCTGTTCTACCTCTATTAATTCTATCCTGAACCCGAGTTTGACTGAGGTTCAATCCACTTTTATTCTTTCTCTTTCCTTCCTATCCTAAAAGAACTGAAAAAAAAGGGGGGGGGTTGGTCACAGAGAATTTATTGTATCTCTAATCTTCTTCATTCATCCATTCCCATATCAATAACTAGAATGAAAAAAAGGGGAATACCAACGCATCTGGGAATAAACGATTGATCTCTATCAATAGACCTGCTAAAGACCCAAACCATAGAGTAGTTAGCACAGGTGCCACGGAGAGATATGTTTTTATATCTCGCATTGAAAATCCTCCTTCTTTATTGGAATACATATATGATCAGATGCATATGTAGTTAAAGATCACTTGTATTTGTACGCGGAATCTCTAACTAAAATGGATATGTACAATGATCCGGTAGATGAGATCCACTTGTACCTAAAACAGAAAAAGATGACCCCCTCTTCCTGAGCATTACCGATAAATATTAATTCTTTTATACGTTAGGTTTCATATGTATATAATTCTTTTATTATATGAGATATGAGACCAAAAAGAAGAAATGGCAAGAGAAATTGTATATAGATAGAGGAAATAACGATGTGGAAAACAAGACAGGGATTCTCTACAATGACACTGTACAACAATTAAAAGGGATGTAGCGCAGCTTGGTAGCGCGTTTGTTTTGGGTACAAAATGTCACGGGTTCAAATCCTGTCATCCCTACCTATTATTTTTCCTATGGCCAGTAACGAGGGGTCAATTGAGATCGATGAAAATTGGACATAATCTTTTATTTTATGATACTATATGCAATGCATGCAAAATGTATTGGGGGTACAAAAAGAATCCTTTTCTTGACAGTCGTATCTGCTGTCATAAGAAAGCGCTCTTAGTTCAGTTCGGTAGAACGTGGGTCTCCAAAACCCGATGTCGTAGGTTCAAATCCTACAGAGCGTGATTCTGTTCTTGTAATGTCGAATCACAATAAAACAACTTCACTAACTTGAACTGCAACCTGAATTTGACCCCCTGCAGATTAAGGAGGAGGTCAATCAAAAAAAAAGATGTTACTCAATCAAAGGTCCAACTGATCACCGCGTCTGTATTGTAAATATGCAGTTACGAATAATCCAGCCAAAGTAATAGGAATTAGACCTAAGACGATTCCAAATAGAAAAACTTCAATCATTTCAATTTATTTGAAAGAGGAGAAAAAGAGAGGTAATATCTATCCCTAAATATTAATCCCAATCTCTCATGAATCTCAATGACCAAGAATTGGCAATTGGCGCGGAAGGAACTATAGAATACCTGGAATCTCATAGAAATATTCATTTTTATGAATGAATTGTTCATTCAATTAATTTCAAATAAGTCGTATC